CTGAATTTTTGTTTTGTGACTGAAAATCCACAATCGGTTTTTCAATATAAAAAAGGGAGGGGGTGTTTTTAAATAGTGTGTTTGTTTTAAGATACGATACAATCAATCGAAGAAATGTATCCAATCCAAAGAGAAATGTAAGGATTTTTTTTAGGAACGGGATTAAAGAAAACAGTATTCAAGATACAAGTACAAAAATGAATAACCCCCCCCCTAAAAAAAAAATGGAATATTTTCATATATTTTTTGTATCGTTTTGGCGACATGGCCGAGCGGTAAGGCGGGGGACTGCAAATCCTTTTTCCCCAGTTCAAATCCGGGTGTCGCCTGATCAACAAAAAAATCGGAATACCTTATTATGTTTTGATGAGATAACTTAACAAATTTTTTTCCAGCAGAAGTAAGCGGGGGAGAGGACTCTTGATACTTGCTTGATTCTATAAGTATCTGGCGGTTCTGTTCTCTAAAATGAAAATGCCGTAAATCCTTGCGTCTAGACTTCAGTTCAAGGAAAGATTATATTAGTGAATATTGAATGAAAAAGAATCGTTAAATCTTAATATGACAGCTCTTCTATTATTAATGTCGTGTTTATTAATTAGGTCTTGAATTAATTTGGATAGACGAACGAGGAATTTATTTGATTATTAATTTATTAGTTGCGTAAAGGTCGAAAGATACTTTGTTCGTATATAGACTCATGAAATGTATATAGACTCATGAAATTTTCTGTGTGCTACTGCATTCAATTTAATATTGATTGAAGAGATAATTGGCTTTAATGTAATAGACTATCTTCCGATTGTTTCACAGAGACAAGCAGGAGATGTAACGTAAGGATTAGATAAAATGAGAAAAGAAATAGGGTATGTGATAGATAGTGATCTATCTTGACTCTATATTTTTATACTTTTTACTTAATGAAATGAAAGTCAACAAAAGAAAGACTAGGTCTTATTATTCCTACATGTTAGTAACATTCCCTTGAAATTTCCAGGGGTGTATCTACGTATTTTGCTTGTGCTTAGTGTTTTCCGATTCTACTAGAAATCAGATAAGAACCTGTTATAATTGTGAGTTTATTGGATTGTTTCGTCAACGGTATTGGGTCAGAATTCCCCTTTGACTCTGCGCCAGGGATTCCACTATTATTAATGAACATAATAATGATTAGTGAACAATAATGGAATAATTCCTTCATATTTATAGAGATAGGGGATATAATTCACATGGATATAGTAAGTCTCGCTTGGGCTGCTTTAATGGTAGTCTTTACATTTTCTCTTTCACTCGTAGTATGGGGTAGAAGTGGACTCTAGAAGTACTACTTATTGAGTTTTAGGAATCAAACTCAACCCATATCAATTGTTTTATAGATCGTTCTGCAAAGTCCTTTTTTTTTACTGTTCATGTTCAAATAGAAAAGAAAATCATTCTGTTATTAAGTGGATACAGACTTCCTATGGGAAACAACATAGACATAGTGGTTGTCCAACAATATACTACACATAATCAAATATTGCCTTGGGCAAGTCACATATTGCGCGTTCCCGCTTTTTTATTTATTCTTTTAGAAATTTGATTTATGTTATGCTTGCTTTATTGAACATATCATGGTTCAAACGTTAAAAATCAGTGGGCTTTACTAATTCTTTTCGAAATCCAAAGAGGTTCCCATGGAAATGAACCACTGGATCATCTGTCAACTGATCAATCAATTACTTCTTCGGAATACTAAAAAAAGATTATGTGATTTTCTTTTTATTAATTTTTATTAATTGAATATTTAATTTTAATTTTAATTTTAATATAGGCCTATCCTCTTTTTTCCTTCGTCAATTTGATTCTTTCAACGGATATCGGGATTCATATTGAATAGAATCAGAAATTCTAGGAATTAGAATTGTAAGAGTAAGAATTGCCCTTCGATTTTTTCAGATTGATGATTGGAATCAACACAAATTAAATAGATGAAGCAAAGAAATAGAATTGGTACACTATGTAAATACATTACATATATGTAATTGATATCTATGAAGATACATGTTGTAGATTGATCTATATTAAACCTATATCTTTATACAGTACGACTTTATATACTACAATAACAATAATAAGTATGGTAGAAAGAAATATATGAATCTTTCTACCATACTATCGAATCTCATAAAATACTGATGATTCTAGTCCGCTTATTTCATTTAAGACACAAAATTTTAATACTTTTCATTTGATTTTTTATTTTCAATCATTAATAAGAACTAAACAGTCAAGTTTAATTCAAATTAATCATTTTGACTGACTGTTTTGACATATATTATAAGTAAAAAAGCAGTAGGAACTAGAATGAACAGTGCAGTAGCAATAAATGCGAGAATATTTACTTCCATAATCTCATCGTTTCATTTTTAATTAATTCGCAATAACTCGGGATTTCATCCCATAGAGCTGAGAAATCTTTCGCCTGTAAATTCAATATTCAATATTCAATATTCAATATTCAATGGGATGAATTACATCTCGACGATATCGAATCGGAGCAATATCATGAATAACAATATCTGAGCTATCAAATTGAGTCATCGTCGAGAATTAACTAGTATACCATAGGAAGATCTTTTATCCATACCGAATTCAAATTTTGATTCCGGATCCAATAAATAATTCCTTTACTTTCTTTATCATTTTTTTCCATTCTTTCTTTTATATAACCTACGCCCCTCCTTGTACAATCATCTGATGAAATATCATATGACCGCCTTTACACTTATTTACATTGGTTATAAAAAACCCCAATAAAATAACCAATGTAAATAAGTGTAAAAAGGAAGAAGTTTAGTTCTAAACCCCCTTTTTTATGATCTAATCCTCTTGGAAAACAAAGAAGTAGTATAAATAAGGAGAGTCCGGGTATAAAAAAATCGAGTATTTCATCAAATTCATTAAAAAGTTTGTTCTTTCTTCGGCAAGACCCTTAAACTTAAAAAGGATTATTCATTACCTCACAAAGAGAGATAGCCCTTGCTAAGAGAGATAGGATCTTCATAGTACTCTATTACACAGATCGGGACTAATCGAAACAGCCAGACTCCGCACGGTATCTCTTGGAATCCTGAATATGCTTTTACCGATCATTGTACTAATTTACCTACATATGTCTTTCTCCTATCAATCGGTACTAGTTGAATAAATGGTAATTCCCATATTTCTTTGATGAGAAATGTGAAACTAATAAATAAAATACTAATAAATAAAGGAGGGTATCCTCTTGGGAATGAAATTCTGCTATTTGTTTTGTTCTCCTTTTTGCAGCAAATGCATAGATGAATTGATGTATTTTTTTTATTGGATTTGGATCCGTCGGGACTGACGGGGCTCGAACCCGCAGCTTCCGCCTTGACAGGGCGGTGCTCTGACCAATTGAACTACAATCCCAAGGAAATAGACTGTACATCATACATATTCTTATGATTTCATTCAAACCCTTTCTATTTTATTTAGATTTTAGATTAGAATAGTCGTATTGTAACAGAAACGGGAGTAATATATTTGATATACACACGGATATGCACTTTAGTGGGAGCGTCTCACGGATTGTTAATAATCCTTTCGTTTTTTATAAATTGATTAAAAATCCAATAAATCTTTCAATGAAAAAAAAGAGTTTTTTTATTTATTCTTTATTTTATTCTTTTCCTTATACTTCCGGATCCTTATATGAATCTAGTATGAATCTAGATCATTAGCAAGCAAGATCAGAATTTGTGAGAAAAAATAAAGAGAGCAAATGAACAGCGGTAAAATATATCAGAAAATCTTAGTTTTTTTTTATTCTTCCGTATCCCGATCAGGCATTTCTGGGGAACAACAAATGGGGTTCTATCATTTCATGGTGGATCGGCCAATTATTGGGCCGAGCTGGATTTGAACCAGCGTAGACATATTGCCAACGAATTTACAGTCCGTCCCCATTAACCGCTCGGGCATCGACCCAGGAAGAATCAATTCCCGACTTATTGATAATCCATGATCAACTTCCTTTCGTAATACCCTACCCCCAGGGGAATTCGAATCCCCGCTGCCTCCTTGAAAGAGAGATGTCCTGAACCACTAGACGATGGGGGCAGGTATGCCCGACCGCCCTCATACTATGCTCATTGTATGAAGAGTTTTTTGAAATTGTCAATATAATGTGGTATGATTAAATCTGAAAGATCTTTCATGATTCCATAGAATCTTTTGATTCGTATTTATATTCATGAATCATTCATTCTAATCATATAATTTTTTTTTAATATTATAATAAAAATAATAAAATAAAGAAAATTAATATAAGAATAAATAGATATAAGAATAAATAGATATTAATTCTAAATCGATATTATTTCAATTATTAAAACGATATTTATATTATATATTAAAATATTCAAATGAAATATTAAAAAAGAAATAAAATAAAAAACTAAATTCGGTAGAAGTAGAATAGAAATAATACGAGGTATAGGACCTTTTGGAGAGTGGTCGGTCCGCCAGACCAGAAAGGGGAATTAAACTTCATTTCTTCCGCTTTCATTCATTGATTCATTCATTTTGTTAAGATTAGATAGACATATTTCTATCTTACACTAAGCCAGGAAATTAAAAAAAAAGAAATCTGAAAATCTGGCAAGAAAGATAGGGATCAACAAGTTATTGAAAATTTTTTTTCTCTAAAAATTGAGTTCGGGGAACAAGTCAAATAAATCTTTTTATCAATGATTATACGAAATATCTTATATCTATGTTGAATTGGTAAGTCTATGTATCAATCAAATTAATTTCGTTAGGATGGGGGTCAATTCAATTAGGGTCGGTTTTGAAACAATTCATTGCATTTATATTTATCAAATCCAATCTTAATAAACTTAATAAACCATTTTTTTATTTTACCCATACTTACTATCCTATACTCACTAGATAAATGGAATTTATCGTTCCTGAATGGTTCACTATCTGGATAA